TATTTTTTCTAGTATTTATTAAGAAATTTTCTCTTTTTACTTTTTATTTCTATAGTGGAGATAGTCGCACGTAATGACAGATCACGGCCATATTATTAAAGGCTTGTGGTAAGAATGGATTTCGCTCTAGTGCACGAAAATAATATTCCAAAGCTTTTGTATGTTCTCCGTTTCTTGTGTGGATAAGGCCTATGTTATAGAGTATATAACTTCGATCATAGGGATCAATTTCTAGTCGCATAGCTTCATAATAATTCTGTAAAGCTTCCGCATAATTTCCTTCGGATTGAGCCGACATCCGTTACGGTCGTCATTCGATTAAAAAAATCTCCGTTTCAGAACCGTACATGAGATTTTCATCTCATACGGCTCCTCCTTTATGTACATAATGAGACTAATACATGAAAAAAAAGATTGCAAAATTCTCATTATAAACTGAGTGGGGCTGGTGTTTTTACAAGAAATCTCTAACCAACCTTCTTGTAAAAGATCTTTCCTTAACTGTTGATACTAGATAAAAAAAGGGTGACTCCAGCAATTTATTTGTCTTAAATGCCGCTTAATTTTCAGGAATTAGTCACTTCAACAGTTTTCGATGGTTATACGGGTATCCAAAACACGAACGAGATGGGTGTTTGTTGTCCCAACCATTCTTGCTAGTCCTGATCCTCATAAAGAAAAAGGAGAATTTATAACAAAGTTTTCCTGTTGTTGATTCCGAAGAGTAGTGCCTCTTCCTCTATGCCTCCTATTAGTACTAGTGTAGTAGGTTTGACCTAACACAAGTAAAGGTGTAACCTTTCGCTCAATACTCTATAATCAACAATTGAAGCATTTGAGGTTGCATTAATCGGGGATACACGACAGAAGGGTTTGTTTTATTTACAAACTTCACCTTCAACAAGCGTAGATTTATTTCAAAGAATTTTTATTCTTTATATCCCGAATAAGATAATTATCATGCAACTTTATTCTAAGAACGTTAAAAAATAGAAATCAATTCAATTCTAAAAATGAAAGAGAAAATAACTAAATAAAAAATAATCAAATCGCACCATCTCTGTAATAAGCGAATGCCTCTTTCTCCCCCGAAGTTGTCGGAATTATTCGTAATAAGATATTGGCTACAATCGAAAAGGTCTTATCAATAAAATTTCCAGTTATTCGAGATCTAGACATAGGCAGAAATTCCTGCTATAATTTCTTTACCTTCGTGAGAAAATAATCCCACAACAAAAAGGGAATTTGACAGTACGAAATAACATAAAAACAGACTCATTAAAATGAAACGTCTACTCAAAATTGTTTCTTTTTTGCAGGAATCAATAAAAACTCAAAAATATTTGAAGACGATTAGATTTCATGCAAATCTAAGTATCGTTGTATTAAGAATATCAGAAAATCTTAAGATTTCATCAAAGTTGAAGAATCAACGAATTGAATTTATTTGAAGCTGTAGGAAAATTCGAGAATAAAATTTGGAATGCCATCTTCGTAAACATGAATAGAGACTTTTCTTTCTTGTTTTTAACAGTTTGTCCCACAAAATTCTCTCATTTCCCCAGCCTCGATTAAGATTTTTCAAAGTTTTTCTATTTTTTTTTTAGTAAAAATAAAGTGTACGCATTTATCCAAAAACCCAATATGAATCACTATTCACTAGATTTATTATTAACTTTCTCATTATATAGGAGAGATGGCCGAGTGGTTCAAGGCGTAGCATTGGAACTGCTATGTAGGCTTTTGTTTACCGAGGGTTCGAATCCCTCTCTTTCCGTACCATACCCTTCACCTAATTGACCAACGTGAATGTTATTGACCGCTAAAATAACAAAGGACATCATTAGTCCAAGCTTTCTTTGATACGGTTTCGCTATTCCTAATCCCAATTTCTGTAATATGGAAACTACTAGAAAAAAGGACAAGGAATTAAAACCTCCCTATCAATATATGATACATGAATAGGAAAAAATCCTCATAAAAAATCCCTTACTTCAAAACTTTTTATGTGGGTGTAAAGAGAGGGCAAAATTGTCCAAATCCTTCTTATTTTAGTTAGGTTTAAGTCTGACGAGAATAATATTCTACAACTAGCAATTCATTTATTTTCAAACCGACCCATTTACTATCTAGTATTTCATTGACTGATCCTTTATATTGGAATGGGTGAAGGGTCAAATGTTTTGGCAATTCCTCACGGGAAGATGAATCAAGATAATTCTGAACCAAAGACTTAGATTTTTGTTCATCTCTCACTGTAATAATATCGCGGGGTTTGCAGCGATAACTTGGTATATCTACTATACCACCATTAACTAAAATATGTCTATGGTTAACCAATTGGCGGGCTTGAGGAATAGTCGAAGTTATACCTAATCGAAAAAGGATGTTATCCAACCGCATTTCAAGCAATTGTAATAAAACTTGACCTGTTGACCCTTTTGCTTTTCCGGCGATATGAACGTATTTAAGTAATTGTTGTTCTGTAAGACCATAATGAAAGCGTAATTTTTGTTTTTCTTCTAATCGAATACGATATTGAGATTTTTTACCGGGTCGTAATTGGTTTCTAAAATCGTTTCCAGCTCTAGGCTTTTTAGTTGTTAGTCCCGGTAAAGCCCCCAGACGACGTATTTTTTTGAAACGAGGCCCTCTGTAACGCGACATAAAGACTCCTTATGAAGTTGCATAAACCTAAATGAAATATGAAATTAAACTAAACTAAATTAGAAATATAAAAATACAATATAAATTTGAAATTCAATAAAAAAAAAAAACGAATCAAAATTTATTCTAAATATTGTATTACAAAGAAGAATTCGAAAGAATAATTAGATGAATTGTATCAATATCCCGGCCTTAATATATTATATATCTAATTTATCATATTAATATTAAATATAATAGAAAACTTAATTAATTGAAAACTATTAAATACTAAAAACTCTTAAAAAATCTTCTTATTCTATTAATATTATTAATATAAACATCAAAGAAAGTAAGGGTTTTTTCTTGATTGATATTAGTCTCCATAGATAAAACTCTAACAATTTTTTTTTTTGGAAGTTCTTAGGAGATAAAGGAAGGGTGCCATTTGGGAAAAGTAGAAGAAGCCTTTTCAATTTTTTTAATTTCATATTTTCAACTATGGAAAAAAGAAAAATGAAACATATGGAGAAAAGCCCGCTATCGGAGTCGAACCGATGACCATCGCATTACAAATGCGATGCTCTAACCTCTGAGCTAAGCGGGCTCGCATAACACATAATATAAATTAAATTGTACACACATAGGAATTTAGGAAACTACAAGAATCTTAGCTATTAACTTGTCATTCTTAACTCTTCACATAACAATTAATATATCAATATATAATTTGAATATAATTTGATCTATTTATCTTATCAAATATATAATTTTCAATAAAATAATCAATATCTTAATTTGATAGTAAGATTTTTTTGAATTCAAATGGCAATTGAATTTTGAATTCTTTTTTTTACTATTCTATATTTACTAATCTAATTCTATTACTTTTAGTAAGAAAAGATTTTATTCCTATTAATTCCTATTAAAATAAACTATTAATTGGATTACATTTTCAATTATTTTTTTTAGGAATTTTTAGTTATGGCTATTAAATTCTTGAATTCAATATATAGAGTAATTCAATTTCCTTTTAGTTAGTTTTCGTTCGGAAAGATAAGAGCTAAGACGAAAACAAAAGAATCGACCCTTCAAGTATTCAAAATTGCACGCTAAAAACGAGAGAAATTTGGTAAAATTTCTGTAAAAAAAAATATATATACCTAGAATTATACTATTAGGCATATAAATAGTATATATTTACTAAATAGGATTTAGTATACTATATATGTATGGATCAATATTGTATATTGAATTGATGAATTCAATAGTCCGATTATAATATAACTGAAATAAAAATTAAAATGTTAGGATAATGATATCCTAATTACAAAGCAAAACGGGGGATATGGCGAAATTGGTAGACGCTACGGACTTAATTGGATTGAGCCTTGGTATGGAAACCTATCGAGTGATAACTTTCAAATTCAGAGAAACCCAGGAATTAAAAATGGGCAATCCTGAGCCAAATCCGGTTTTATCAAAACAAACAAGTGATAATAAATAGGATAGGTGCAGAGACTCAATGGAAGTTGTTCTAACAAATGGAGTTGGCTGCGTTGCGTTAGTAAAGGAATCCTTCTATCAAAACTCCATAAAGGATGAAGTATAAGCGTATCCGTACTAAAATACTCTCTCCAAATGATTAATGATAACCCGAATCCGTATTTCTTTGAATTTTTTATGAAAATTCAAAGAATTCTTGTTAATCAATTCTAAGTTTAAAAAAGATATCCACTATTCATTGATCAAATTATTTATTCCATCAAAATCTGAAAGAATTGATTAATTGGACGAGAATAAAGATAGAGTCCCATTCTACATGTCAATATCGACAACAATGAAATTTATAGTAAGAGGAAAATCCGTCGACTTTAAAAATCGTGAGGGTTCAAGTCCCTCTATCCCCATTTGATTCCCTAATTATTTAACCTATCTTCTCAGTTCATTAGTAGTTCAAAATTCGTTATGTTTCTCGTTCATTCTAATTGGATTTAAAAAATTTTTTCTTATATTCTTATACCAAGACTTTTTGATAGATTAAAAACGTACAAATGAACATCTTTGAGAAAATAACCCTAATATAAAATTGAAATAATTCATTTAATTACTAGTACTATACTGAAACTTACAAAGTGTTTTTTTTTTTTTTGAAGATCTAAGAAATTCCACCAGAGTAGAGATATTACAAAGTAATACCCTTTCCATCTTTTCCATCTTTATTTTTACTTGACATAGACCCAATTATATCTTAGAATATATTAATAGAAGGATGATTCAGTTGGTATATTATTTAAGAGGACTGAAAATCCTCAATCAGGATATTGTTTCATCGGTCGGGATAGCTCAGCTGG